GAAGTAAATTTTGTGAAACAACCCTTCCTATCTGATAGAAAAGGATCCCATGATCCTGAACCGATCTTACCTGAGATCGCAAATCCCAAGTTTGCCTATGAAGAGCAGATCTAATTATATTAGTGTCTAGAATGGATTTTTTTTGTATAATACTAATCGATAAGGCCTCATTAGTAAGTGCTACAAGATCTCGTACATTGGAACCCATAGTTATGGTTATGTAACCGAATCCATTAGTATAGAACATTTTCTTTTCCAAGTGAAATCCCTTAGTATATGAAAGAGTGAAAAAGTGCTTTCGTTGTTGTGGAATAAGAAGTCTTCGCATCTTAATGCATGTATTTAATTTATTCGGAGCTATTAGAGCGGGATCCACTTTTTGGGGAATATGAGTCGAAGCAATAATAAGAATATTTCTAGTGGAACATCTTTCACAATCCCTGGAGAGATAGTTCACTAATAGACCGAGGGATAAGTAATTCGACTCATTCACATCCAGATCATGAATGTTTGGAATCCATATTATGCAAGGAGACATTGCTTTTGCTAATTCGAATTGAAAGGTGATATAAAATCGGTCTATTTCCGGCATCATATCCATAGTTAGCATATTCATCATAGTTAGAAGCTCCAGCTCCATATTAAGGTCACGGTCGATATCGTCACTATCATCAATATCGTCACTATCGTCACTATCGTCACTATCATCAATAAGAAAACCCTTAGGCTTGTTATCCAGGAACTTGTTCAGAAATACTGTAATGAAAGGAACATAGGAGTTTGTCGCTAGGTATTTGACCAAATAGGATCGTCCAGTTCCTATAGAACCTATCACTAAAATACCCCTAGGGGGGAGTAGGGCTAAGCGGAGCGAAAAGGGTTTTCCATGAGATGCGAAATGAAAACTATTAGCCCCCCACATGGTTTGTGAATAAATAATTGTCTGATAATGAGCAAGAAATATCCGTCTTTCTGCTAAACAGGATGTATTGAACTCATAATTCATTAGATACTTTTTATGAATGTCAACTAAGTATCGTAAGTAAATTGCTCCAGGTTGTTCAATCATTTGATAACCAGAGTTATTCTTTGATAAATGATCACTATGAGTCAGACTCAATAGAATTTGATCAATCCTTTTTTCTGTCGTTAAGGTAGAGAACTGAACCAAGAATTCTCTTTCTTTATCATCAATCGAATCACTATTCGAGACCCAGGATTCTATTTTATCATCAATCCAATCACCATTCACGTTTTTTATTTTTCTTATCAAGGAATAGATCGCTTTACTTGTATGACTTATATGTCTTGTATTTCTCGAAAAAGCGATTCGATTGATGGGATTTGGTATGATACTTATTAGATCGATGAGATTCCAATATTTCTTCTTAAAACGTATTGATTTGACCCCATAAGCGGGACCACCACCCCATAGCATGTTGCCACCAGAAGCAAAACCCCGTATTTCTTCTAGAGAATCTCCTAATTGTTCCAGAGCAACTAGAAAGAGATTCTTTAACCAGAAAGAATTCAGTTCAGATGTAGGATACCTATCCAGAAGTTTTTGCAACTCAATCATGTATGATGGAATCATCAAAGATTTGACCTTTTCGAACTCTGTCTGTAACTCACTATAGACTCGAGAAACAAAGAGAAGATGTGTACGAACGAGACATCCAGCAACAAGAAGAAGGAAAAGGATTGAATAGAGGAACCCCCAAACATTTAGCGATCTCAGATGTGTCGATATCAATAGTGACTCATTTTTTCGATGAATAATTTCTTCGGATAGAAAAAGATTATGTAAACAATTACTCGGAATCTCACTTATCAGATTCCATATCTTACTTATCAAATTCCCTTGTGGAAGACACAATGAAATCCGATAGGTAAGATATGATATATCTGATCTATGCATAATATCATGAAAAATAGATACAAATTTTTGGCTGCTACTTAGTATCGGCAATAGGTCTGAAAAAGTATCTAAAAATATGAAATTTAGATATTTGTACCCTGTTGAGGTAAGGAACCATGGTATATATGTTTGGAATAGATTCCATTTTGAGAGAGTTGAAAAAGCACTATCTCGTTGAAAGGTTCTATACATATGCCCTTTCTCAAGGCATTTTTTTGGACAAGGACTCCTTTTTTTCCTCTTTTCGGATGGTAAATATTTATCAGAACATGGAGTGTGAATCAAACCCATGTTTGAATTGAAATTGAGATACTGATGCAAGTTTTTCCCTTCTGAATCAGATAGATTCATATCTGAAAGAGGTTGACAATAAGTTCTTTCAAAATTGACTATTTGTCCCTCTGTTAGAGGTGTTCCAGAAATGTCTGCGATCAAGTAAATAGCTCTACGAACGAATGAATCGGATCGAATTGGAAAATGGAAAGATTTGTACAAGTCATACCCTTCGTCGCCACTTTGCGAAAAATCGTTAGGTATCAATATGTTACATACCTGTGACTCGATTGGTGAAATAGTATCTCTCTCCCCAAAAGCATGTTTTTTTTTACCACCGCAAAAATATAATATTTTGTTGCGAATGAACAAGATATTGAGGAATTGTCCATACGTAAAATCATAATTATTGATACAGGCCTTTTCCACATAAAAAGGAAATCTTTTGTTACAATAGAAACAGAAGTGATATCGATTATTCAAGAATCGAAGTCGATTTGCTTTATAAAAAGAGGATATCAATGAACTTCGATGAAATGGTTTTACGGGATTCAGCCAATTGTTTTGATCGTGGGATATCATTGAGAAATAGGAATCCGTGTTATCAAAAGATTTCCTGCAATTCTTTCTAGTATGGAATGAGTCAATCATCCACTTTGGTATCTTATTGAACAAAAATGGTGATATTATTCCTTCATTGATCAAGAATTTCGATTTTTGGGAAGTATCATAGTCATCCAATAATAAGGGTTTCCATTTTTTCAAATGAAAGATTTGAATACCTATTGATTTTAACAACTGATTACAGAGTGGATCATTCGGACCTTTCAATTCATAGATATGGATCTCGGACCTATGAATGGGGATACTCCCGAAACTCACAAAGAAAAAAGGAAGTGAGTTAGACAAAAAGAGAAGAAACTTGGACAAAAAGAGAAGAAACTTGGACAAAAAGAAACAAAGTGACTTAGACAAATATTTTTTGTTGATAACCTCAGACCAATCAATCGAATATTGATTAATATGTAATCGATCGAACACTACTTGAAAACGGCTATTCTGCTCAGAAATGAAATGATCCAAATGTTCCTGGAAATTCTTTATTCCATTGGACCATTTGTATCTATATGCATTAGGATCCCGATTCATGGATCTCTCCGTTCGAGAAATCAAAATAAGAAGATCGAACCATTTCTTCTGACTCTTTTTCAAATTTGATAAATGTTGGTTGATCGTGTATTTCATTATAGTTCTATGATTCAGAGTATCATTTCCTATTTGATACCCTTGAATTCCATATTCGAAGTTGCGATCGAATCGATTCTTTTTAATGAATCGATTCAATACATTTCTTATGTAACCAGGGATGCTATATTGGATTTGAATCAGATTCCGGATCAATCTATATTGATTGACTGCCTCTATTATGTTGTTGCTAGCAAATACCACTATTTTTGGTTTTGGATCTTCCAAATCATTCCCGCAAGAGGTCTGGACCCATTTTTTTATGATCCTTCGATAAAAAGATTCATTCTTTTCATAAAAAAGAGGAGGTAGAACCAATAAAGATTGATTTTTCGATTCATCCCTAGAGTTGAATACCTCATTCAAGAATTGTTTTTGCTCCAATCCGGAGGAATCAATAGAAAAAGTAAATTTCTTATGATACACCAGATCCGGCTCAGTTATTGATAGAGTGAATAGATCTGCCATTTCTTGAAATATCTCTTCTGATTCAAAATCGTGGTGTAACGTGTATCCCCCCCTGTTCCGGTCATGGAATAAATGAAATAAACTAAAAAACGGATTTTTGTTCAAGAATGAAATCTTATTGGAACTGTCCAGTTCATCCTTCGGAACCATATCACATCCCGAATCTGATGAAATAGGATGAATTGAGACGGTATTTTGTAAGTACATAATTATCTTGAATATATTAACTATTTCTTTATTTTCCGATCGCCTGGAAAGAACAAAAGAAACATCTTGTTCTTTCTTCAACAATTTCTGATCTCTAGTGGACCTCTCAGTAGGATTCGAACCCAGATGAAGTTCTGACCATCTGTCAGAGAAAAAAGAACGATTGGCTCTTGCCGGATTCCAAAGAAATTCTTCTATTTTTTCCGGAAGCAGATGATTATTCATCTCCTTCTCACGTTTCATGAATAGTCGGCACATTGAGGAATATCCAGAAAGGCTTTTAGGGAATCGCTCTGATTCTATCTCTGTTCGTTCCGTTTGAAGAAAGAAAGGATCCCAACAAAGAATCGATCTTTCTTTTAGTTGCTGAATCTCTCTTTGATTGATCAATGTGTGATATTTCGAATCCTCATTCCTAATGGAATCGAAATGATCCTTGGATTGATCAGAAGATCCTTTCAATTGGCTAGAATCCGTTACTTGAATGAAACTAGATCTCGTCGAATCATATTGAATATTTGATGATACATTCTGTACCTTGCTAAAAAATCGATCCTTGTTTACCAACCACACATTGTCTAACCAAATCCAATTCTCTCTCGACATGTTACTCAAAAAATCCGATTCGTGCGGATTCTTCCCCCAACTAACGAAGAGATCTTGACGGAATTGCCACATATGAAATTGAGCACAATTTTGCAAAGAAATAGCCCGCTTGTTTTTCAAGAAGAGATGGGAAACATGCTCAATATCATTTGATTGAATAGTTGACCCAGCCCCTTGTTGTTTGAAGAAACCCTCCACTTCAATTGGTATTTTTTCACAAAAAGTAAACATGAGATAATAAATCCAGTCTTTTACTAAGATTTCGAAAAGCTGTCCCGAATTC